AATATTGCCAGAATGGTATTTCTTTCCCGTATTTCAAATACTTCGTACAGTGCCAAATAAGTTATTGGGTGTTCTTTTAATGGTTTCCGTACCTGCGGGATTATTAATTGTACCTTTTTTGGAGAATGTCAATAAATTCCAAAATCCATTTCGTCGTCCAGTAGCGACAACCGTCTTTTTGATTGGTACCGCAGTAGCCCTTTGGTTGGGTATTGGAGCAACATTACCTATTGATAAATCCCTAACTTTAGGTCTTTTTTAAATTGATTCAATTGTGAAATAAATAAAAAAATATCACAACGTGTGTATCTAGGGAATAGTTGCTTCAAAGTGAATTACCCCTAGATACACGTATTTAATTAAAATTTTAATTTTTTTTGACTATACGGATTCCGTTAAAGATAACTTTATTTTCGTCTTTTTTTCTAAAGTTTTTTATACAAAATAAATCCAATGGATTTCGAATTTATGCAAAATTATTTTCCATTTCGAGAATGTCTAATATATGTTTTACGTCTTCTATGCGAAAATTTTGCATTTTAATAAGTTCATCTGGACTAGTATTCAAAAGGTCCAATAATGTATGTATATTGGACCTTTTGAGACAATTATAGATCCTAGGAGGCAATTCTGATTGGTCAATAAAAATATATTTTAATGCTATTTCTTTTTTCTTTTTCCTTAGTTTAGCCAATTTCTCATGAAAAATAAAAAGGGGTAAAGTAACTTTATGTTTATTGTTTTTTAAATGGAAGTTTTCTTCTTCCGCATGTAAAAAAGGAATAAAGAAATCAATCAAATTCCGAGAGGCTTCATGAAGTGCTTCTTTAGGAGTTAAACTTCCATTGGTACATATTTCGAGAAAAAGTATCTCTTGTTTTTCATTCCCTTTTACATAAGAATGAATACTATGATTCGCATTTCGAACAGGCATGAATACAGCATCTATAGGATAACTTGCGTCTTGAAAATCGTTTGGCGTTTGTATACGATATCCGCGATTCCTCTCGATCTTTAATTCAATACACAAATTAATTGGTCCCGTTAGGTTAGCTATATGCTGTGTATTATCAACGATTTCCACAGAAGGCGGTAAGATGATGTCTTGAGCAGTTACGTATCCGGGACCCTTGACACAAATAGACGCATCACGAGTTCCATACAGATTACTTCTCAATACAATTTCTTTCAAATTCATTAAAATTTCATGTACTGATTCTTGAATACCGACTATGGTAGAGTATTCGTGTGGTATTTTTTCAGATTTTGCACGTGTGATACATGTTCCCTCTATTTCTCCAAGCAAAGCTTTTCGCATCGCAATGCCTATAGTATCGGCTTGACCCTTCATAAGTGGAGACAGAATAAAGCGTCCGTAATAAAGACGCTTACTGTCTGCTCTTGATTCAACACACTTCCACTTTAGTGTCCGAGTTGATACGCTTATTTTCTCTCTAACCATAGTAATATTATTTGATCAAATCATTGAATTATTTATTTCTCTTGAAATTTCTCTTCAATGTTTATTTTTACACACGTCGTTTTTTAGGGGGCCTACAGCCATTATGTGGCATAGGGGTTACATCCCGTATGAAACTTAAGAGTATACCGCTTCTACGAATAGCTCTTAATGCTGCATCTCTTCCGAGACCAGGGCCCTTTATCATGACTTCTGCTCGTTGCATACCCTGATCCACTACTGCCCGAATAGCATTTCCTGCTGCGGTTTGAGCGGCAAATGGTGTCCCTCTTCTTGTACCTTTGAATCCACAAGTACCGGCGGAGTACCAAGAAATTACACGACCCCGTACATCTGTAACAGTAACAATTGTATTGTTGAAACTTGCTTGAACATGAATAACTCCCTTTGGTATTCTACGCGTACTTTTACGTGATCCAATACGTCCATTCCTACGTGAACCGATTCTTGGTATGGGTTTTGCCATATTTTATCATCTCATAAATCTAAGTCAGAGATATATGGATATATCCATTTCATGTCAAAAAGGATCCTTTTTTTATTTTTCTGTGTATATCGTGGGTGGCCTTTAGGGGTCCTTTTTTTTTATAAAGATTATCCTTGTCTTTGTTTATGTCTCGGATTGGAACAAATTACTATAATTCGTCTCCGCCTACGGATCAGTTGACATTTTTCACAAATTTTCCGAATGGAGGCCCTTATTTTCATATTGGTCATTCCTTACCTTAATTCCGAATCCACTTATTGGAAGAAAATAAGTTTCTTGAAATTTCCTATTTCGAATTGTATCTCTACAAAAAAAGGAATATTTCAATTGAAAAGACTACTTCACCTAATCATTAGAATCTTTGTTTCGTATTCTCTAAATTATATGCTGGTTGAATCGTACTTACCGCAATTTTGACTCTATATGACCTAGTATATGTATCAAACTATGTCGAATCCTTCCTGAAACGTAACCTAGAATAGGATCCCCTTTATCTAAACAAACCCAAAATACACAATTGGGAAGTGATTCAGTAAGTAAACCTTCATAAATCCTTTTTTTGTTCTTTCATTCCAAGTGAAACCAAAAATCCCTTGCAAAGTCTCAACTAATGAGGGAGGAGTGATATTATAAACCACCCCTTGTCTCTTTTTTTTACAAATAGGGGAGTTCTGTGTATAATTCGAATATCATAAAGATTACCATATATAACACAAAATTTCTCCGCCGATTCCCTGTAGTCGAGCTTCTCGGTCTGTCATTATACCTCGAGAAGTAGAAAGAATTACAATCCCAATCCCGCCTAAAATTCTAGGAATTCGTTGATAGTTAGAATAGATTCGTAGACCAGGTCGACTGATCCGTTTTAAATTTAAAATAGTTTTATATGGTCCTTTCCTATTCCTTCTATGTCGTAGGGTTAAAACCCAAAAATCCTTGTTATTTTCCTGATGTTTCCTTACGTTTTCAATAAAACCTTCTCGTAAAAGTATTTTAACAATGTTTTCGGTGATGTTAGTAGATGGTATTCGAACCATTCCTTTTCTATTCATGTCAGCATTGCGAATAGAGGTTATTATGTTAGCAATAGTGTCCTTACCCATGATAAACGAAAATTATTGTTTACTTTGAATTTTGATCTAATCAACATGCTTTTTTTTATTTTATTAAATAGTTACGGATTTTAAAAGGTATATGCGTGATACACAATCTACTAATTAATTTCATTCAAATACTATAACTATCTCACGGTCTCATCTTATAATACTTCAGGTGCTAATGAAATTATTTTAGTGAAATTTAACTGTCTTAATTCTCGGGCAATCGCACCAAAAATTCGAGTTCCTTTTGGATTTCCTTCTTGATCAATAATAACCGCAGCATTGTCATCATATCGTATTATCATACCGTTTTCTCGTTTGAGTTCTTTACAAGTACGTACAATTACAGCTCTGATCACTTCTGATCTTTCTAGAGGTGTATTTGGGACGGCTTTCTTGATTACAGCAACAATAACGTCACCAATATGAGCATATCGTCGATTACTAGCCCCTATGATTCGAATACACATCAATTCTCGGGCTCCGCTATTATCCGCTACATTCAAAAGGGTTTGAGGTTGAATCATATTATTTTTGAATCTCTTCTTTCAATGCAAAGCAAAGGGCGAAGTAAAAAAAACGAAATTTGCAATTGTTTTTTTTTCATCTCAAACAAAGACCGCCTTCCTTTGATTCTACATTTCTATCCCGAAATAATGAGTTGGGTTCGGATAGGTATTTTGGACGCTGCTATTGAAATAGCTTTTCTGGCTATATTTTCTGCTACTCCACCCATTTCATAAAGTATTCTACCTGGTTTAACAACAGCTACCCAATATTCGGGGGATCCTTTCCCTGAACCCATACGTGTTTCTGCGGGTCTCACTGTAACGGGTTTGTCTGGGAATATACGTACCCATATTTTCCCCCCCCGCCGTGCATTTCGTGTCATTGCCCTTCGTCCCGCTTCTATTTGTCTAGATGTGATCCAAGCGGGTTCAAGTGCCTGAATAGCGTATTTACCGAAGCAAATACGATTGCCTCGATAAGATATTCCTTTCATTCTTCCTCTATGGTGTTTACGAAATCTGGTTCTTTTGGGGTTATAGTTGATGGTTGTTTCTCAATTCCATCTCTACTACAGAACCGGACATGAGAGTTTCTTCTCATCCAGCTCCTCGCGAATGAAACGATTTTTTAAAATATACATGTATTTACTGAATAATAGACTGAATCATGGGATTCTTTGATATTTCATTTAATCTATTATAAATTTTATAAATTTGTATATCTTCTTTTGATAGAAAACTAAACTAAATATGTATTTATAGATTCTATAATAAATTTTTTTATTTTGTTTTGCCTTTTCTTTTTTTATCTATTATTATATTTGATCAACTCAAATTTAGAAATATAATAAAATGGAAACGTTCGCGGGCGGATATTTACTCTTTTAATATGTGTTTCGGTTCTAGGGTTAGCCTATGAAACGACCTCTCACAATAAATGGATTGGTCTTGGGTTCCTTCCGCCATCCTACCCAATGAATTATTAGGATTCGTTTTCAATAAAATATTATGTATTCACGGGTTCCCTCGTTCCCATCGCCTCTCGATTAATGGTTAGGTCTTAATTCTACAATGGAGCCCTTTCTTTAATAAAATTTGTTCTTGAGTCAATCTTCTCAGTCTTTGTTGTCTCGGGGCTCTTGGCTTTTTTGTTATATGAACAAATTCATCTAATTATGAATCCATCAATCTTGATGCTTTATTACACTACCTTTTATGAGATAACCCGTAGACCTTACATATTACATACATATTGGAATCATATATCATTCATATTCTTTTTCTCTCTCTCTTTCTTTCATCCTTCCATTTACCCGCATACTTTTATTGCTTCACAACTCATAATCGGATTGTTTTTTTTTTATGCAAAAAAGATTTCTGTTGCTACAATGATATGACCAATATAACATATCTTGCCTGGTTGG